TGAATACAGCATCTATAGGGTAACTTCCATCTTGAGAGTCATTTATGGGTTCCATACGATATCCGCGATCTCTCTTGATTTGTAATCCAATACACAAATCAATTGGTTCCGTCAGGTTAGCTATATGTTGTGTCGTGTCAACTATTTCTACGGAGGGTGGTAAGATGATATCTTGAGCGGTTACGTATCTAGGACCCCTTACGCAAATCGACGCGTCTCTAACTCCATAGAGATTACTTCTCAATACAATTTCTTTCAAATTTTGTAAGATTTCATGTACTGATTCCTCAATACCTACTATCGTAGAATATTCATGTGGCACCTTCTTAGATTTTGCACGTGTGATACATGTTCCTTCTATTTCTCCAAGTAAGGCCCTTCGCATGGCAATACCGATGGTATCAGCTTGACCTTTCATAAGTGGTGACAGAATGAAACGACCATAATAAAGACGCTTACTGTCTACTCTTGATTCAACACACTTCCACTGTAGTGTTCGAGTGGATCCTGCTACTTCCTCTCGAACCATACTATACTAGTATTATTATTTGATCATTTATTTCTCTTGAAATCGGTTTAATTCTTATTTCTACACACGTCTTTTTTTAGGAGGTCGACATCCATTATGTGGCATAGGTGTTACATCACGTACGAAGCTTAATAATATACCACTTCTACGAATGGCTCGTAATGCTGCATCTCTTCCGAGACCAGGACCCTTTATCATAACTTCTGCTCGTTGCATACCCTGATCAACCACTGTACGAATAGCATTTACCGCTGTGGCTTGAGCAGCATAAGGTGTTCCTCTTCTTGTGCCTTTGAATCCAGAAGTACCGGCGGAGGCCCAAGAAACTACCCGACCTCGTACATCTGTAACAGTTATAATGGTATTGTTGAAACTCGCTTGAACATGAATAACGCCTTTTGGTATTCTACGTCCATTCTTACGTGAACCAATACGCCCATTCCTACGTGAACCAATTCTTGGTATAGCTTTTGTCATATTTTATCATCTCATATTTATGAGTCAGAAATATACAAAAAGAAAAGATACGGAGATATCCATTTCATGTTAAAACAGATCCTTTACCTTATTTTTACATATATATATATTTTTTTTTGAAAGTTCTTTTTTAGAAGAATTACCCTTGTCTCTGTTTATGTTTCGGATTGGAACAAATCACTATAATTCGTCCACGCCTGCGAATCAGTCGACATTTTTCACAAATTTTACGAACGGAAGCCCTTATTTTCATATTTTTTATTCCTTACCTTAATTCTGAATCCACTTCTTGGAAGAGAATAAGTCTCTTGAATTTTTTTTTTAACTTCGAATTGTATACCCATGGTTAAAAAAATAACCTAATCATTCGAATCTTTGTTGCGAAGTCGATAAATTATACGTCCCCTGGTTGAATCATAACGACTTACTTCAATTTTTACTCTATCTCCCGGTAGTATCCGTATAAAACTGCGGCGGATCCTCCCTGAAACATATCCTAGAATTAGATCTTCATTATCTAAACGGACCCGGAACATACCGTTGGGAAGTGATTCAGTAATTAAACCCTCATGAATCAATTTTTGTTCTTTCATTCCAGGTAACCTCCTTGAAGTATCAACTAATGGAGGAATAGTTATATAACTCACTTTTCCTCTCTATTTTACAAATAGGAAGTTAGAGATCAAATTCGGATACCAGAGGTGGAAGATTACCATATATAACACAAAATTTCTCCTCCAATTCTTTCTAGTCGAGCTTCTCGATCTGTTATTATACCTCGAGAAGTAGAAAGAATTACAATTCCCATTCCACCTAAAATCTTAGGAATTCGTTGATAGTTGGAATAAATTCGTAAGCCGGGCCGGCTGATACGCTTTAAAATGGTTCTAGTTTTATATATTCCTTTTCTGGTTTTTCTATGTCGCAGAGTTGAAACCAAGAAATATTTGTTACTCTCCTGATGTTTCCGAACGTTTTCAATAAAACCTTCTCGTAGAAGTATTTTAATAATGTTTTCGGTGATATTTGTAGATGCTATTCGAACCCTTCCTTTTTTATCCGTGTCAGCATTTCTTATAGAAGTTATTAGATCGGCAATAGTGTCCCTACCCATGACGAACTAGAATTATAGGTTCCTCCTAATTTTGATATAATCAACATGTTTCCTTTTTTTTATTTTTTTTTTTTTTTATAAAGTATATACGTGAGACACAATCTACTAATTTGATCTATTTCAGATACCCTATACTATATCATAGTCTCATCTACTACTATTTATAATACTTCGGGAGCTAATGAAACTATTTTAGTAAAATTTAACTGTCTCAATTCTCGAGCGATCGCACCAAAAACTCGAGTTCCTTTTGGATTTCCTTCTTGATCAATGACAACTGCAGCATTGTCGTCATATCGTATTATCATACCGTTTTCACGTTTGAGTTCTTTACATGTACGTACAATTACAGCTCTAATTACTTCTGATCTTTCTAGAGGCATATTGGGAACTGCTTCTTTGATTACAGCAACAATAACATCACCAATATGAGCATATCGGTGATTACCAGCTCCTATGATTCGAATACACATCAATTTTCGAGCTCCGCTGTTATCCGCTACATTCAAAAGGGTCTGAGGTTGAATCATATCATTTTTATTTCAATCTGTTATTTCAATGCAAAAGTATGAAAGAAAAAAAAATATTGTCCGTCCAGAAATAAATAAACCTGCGGTTGTTTTTTCATCCCCAATACCCCTTTTTTTTTTTTAGTTCTACATCTCTATCCTGAAATAAGAAATTGAGTTCGTATAGGCATTTTGCGCGCAGCTATTGAGATAGCTGCTCTAGCTACAGTTTCTGATACTCCACCCATTTCATAAAGTATTCGACCCCGTTTAACAACGGATACCCAATATTCAGGGGATCCCTTCCCCGAACCCATACGTGTTTCCGCGGGTCTTACTGTAACAGGTTTGTCGGGAAATATACGTACCCATATTTTTCCACCACGACGCGCATATCGTGTCATTGCTCTTCGCCCTGCTTCTATTTGTCTAGCTGTAATCCAAGCAGGTTCAAGTGCCTGAAGAGCGTATCTGCCGAAACAAATATGATTGCCTCGACAAGATATTCCTTTCATTCTTCCTCTATGCTGTTTACGAAATCTGGTTCTTTTGGGGTTATAGTCGATGGTTGTTTCTTAATTCCATCTCTACTGCAGAACCGGACATGAGAGTTTCTTCTCATCCAGCTCCTCGCGAATGAAAGGATTCAAATTCACTAAAATAATATTATAGATACACATTAATAGGTACACATTAATAGATAATACACCAAGTAATGGCTTTTATTGATATTTAATTTCTTACATAAGAAGGAAGATGTAGATACAAGATATACAATACAGCTAGACGTGTGTGTACATTTATGTATCTTTATAGATAATGTAATGTTTCTCTTTTTTATTTTTATAACATGACGAATCCTTTCCTTATTTTTTTTTTTTTTTACCTCTATCGAATTACGACAAAAGATTGTAATCCAATAAATAGAGGTTTCGCGGGCGAATATTTACTCTTTCCTGTTTCATTCGAAGGTTCAATTCATAACCTCTCAGAATAAATCAATTTTTTCTTGGTCCGTTCCGCCATCCCACCCAATGAATTATTAGGATTCGTTTTCAATAGAAGCCTATGCAGTCACAGGTTCTGTCGTTCCCATAGCTTCTCCATTAATGGTTAGGTCCGAACTTTGCAATGGAGCTTCCAACAAAATTCGTTCCCAAGTCAATTTCCTCAGTTTTTATTAACCTGAAGGCTCTTTATTATTTTATTCTATTTTTAATTATTTCATTTTTAAATTCTTATATTTATAATTATCTTATCAGTATTGATTATCAGTATTGATGCTTTATCACACTGCCCTTTATGACGTGATTCATAGACCATACATATTGGAATCATATATCATTGATATTTTTGTTCTTTCTTTCTATCATCCTTCCATTTATCCACATCCCTTTATTTTTTTTTTTTTGCTTTACAACCCATAATCAGATCTATTTTTTGTTGAAAGAATTTCAGTTGCTACAACCATATGATAGATCCACTCATTCATATAGTGACTGTTTCTTGGGATCTCGACAATACGAAGCAATAAGTTGGTTATTAGTTTATTTTATATAATTACAAAGTTTATAGCAGGGGTCAGTTTGTTTTTTTTTTTGAATCCCAACTTGAAACTATAAAGAAAAAACTAACGAGTCACACACTAAGCATAGCAATTATACCAAATGATCAATCGAATTTATATTTAACCTTATAGAATTAGAATTGTTCATTTTTTTATTTTTAACGAAAAAAGAATGAAAGAGTTTGTCATTTTTTGTTTTATCACTGGACAGAATGGGAAGACAAGGTTGATTATTCCTCGTCTACAAATATCCAAATTTTTATACCTAATACTCCATAAATAGTTCGAATTGTATAGGAACAATGATCAATTTTAGCGCGAATTGTTTGTAGGGGAACTCTACCCTCTCTGATCCATTCAACACGTGCAATTTCTTTTCCGTCGATACGGCCTGCTATTTGCACTTGAATTCCTTTTGTATCTGTTTGTTCAGTTAATTCAATAGCTTTTTTCATTGCTTTTCGAAACGAAACTCTATTTTTTAATTGTAAAGCTATATATTCTGCAAGAATATTAGGTTGTCCATAAGGTTTTTCAACTCTTGTGATAGCAATGTTGAGTCTCCGGTTTACAGAATGAAACTCCTTTTGTACATTCATCTGTAATTCTTCGATTCCTCGTGTTTGCCCCTCTATTAATAAATTTGGGAATCCAATATAGATTATGACTTGGATCAAATCGATTTTTTTTTTAATTGTTATACGTGCAATTCCTTCGAAACCTGAGGATATTTTCCTTTTTTTTTGTACATAGTTCTTGATACAATTCCGTATTTTTGCATCTTCCTGTAGGCCCCCAGAATAA